ACTCATACCGGAAATTATGATCAAGGATTGCTCTATGAACCACCCTCAACCTCAGAGATTCCTCCTGAAATATTTTTTAAATATAAAAGTTCAGTATCTTCACACGAATTAGTGAATTAGGCAGGATCCTTTATGTCTTTATGTACAGAATAACAAATGTACAGACTAATAAAGACGAGTCAATCTTCATAAATTTCATCGTAAATGTGAAATACTTAATACAAAATACAAATAAAAATCTGGGAGAGATAAAAAAGATGCAGGGTCGTTTGTCTGCTTGGTTAGTCAAACATGGGTTAGTTCATAGATCTTTGGGTTTCGATTACCAAGGAATAGAAACTTTACAAATAAAGCCCGAGGATTGGCATTCGATTGCCGTCATTTTATATGTATATGGTTACAATTATCTACGTTCCCAATGTGCTTATGATGTAGCACCAGGTGGGCTGTTAGCTAGTGTGTACCATCTTACTAGAATAGAGTATGGTATAGATCAACCGGAAGAGGTATGCATAAAAGTATTTGCCCCAAGGAGGAAGCCTAGAATTCCATCTGTTTTCTGGGTTTGGAAAAGTGCAGATTTTCAAGAAAGGGAATCTTATGATATGCTGGGAATCTTTTATGATAATCATCCACGCCTGAAACGTATCTTAATGCCTGAAAGTTGGCTAGGCTGGCCTTTACGTAAGGATTATATTGCCCCCAATTTTTATGAAATACAAGATGCTCACTGAATAATCAGAAACAAATATTAAAAGAATTTTTGGACGTTCTCTTATAGACTAAACAGAGTAATTCATGTTTCATTCATTAGGTGGGCTAAAGCTAAATAAAAAAAAAGAATTAGAGGGTTCATTAAAATTATCAAATTTTGAAGATACCTTTTCGCACGAGCCGAGCCAATAGCATGAAATTAAAAGAGTTACACATCATGAACTATGTACCGCGCACATAACTTAGAAGGGCTCTAGAAAGGAACATAGGAAGAAATAAACAAATAGAATATGAAAAATATAAGGAAATGAAAGAGGGTCATATTCTATTTGTACTGTCGCTGAGATCAATCTTAGCTATTACCGCCCTTCATAGATAGACTTAGACTTTATTTTTTGGTCTTTCAACGAAACAATTGTAATTTACCCTTTCGACTATGTATGAAGTAGTAATATTTTTTTTTACTAGCGAAGAAATAAAAAAGTAAGAAGAAACAAAATGCAATTTGTTTCTTTTGTATACTTTAAAATACAATAAACAATAATACACAATATCCATCGTTTTTTTACCTGTTTTAGATACAATATACAAAACGAAATTTAGTAAGGGGGTATAGTTCCGACACTTAGATGGATAAGTATGTATCATGATCTATAACTAGAACACTGAATATGTATGTCGACCCATATCAATTAATTTGTAGAAAATATATACTCGTACAAATTACTCATGTGCCAGGAACCAGATTTGAACTGGTGACACGAGGATTTTCAGTCCTCTGCTCTACCAGCTGAGCTATCCCGACCATTCACGACGCACCATCCTCATTTTATTTTAATATAGGACTTGGGTCTATGTCAATTAAAAAAATGAAAGGCTAATACCGATATTACAAAGTATTAGCCAGGCCCTGTTCGAATTTCTTGTATCTTCAAAATGAAAACTTTATAAGTTTCAATAGAGTACAAATAATGGTATGGATTGTTAATTATTTAAATTGAAAATATTATTCAAAGATGCTCATGTGCATTTGAACACGTATCATATATCTCACACACAGGGCTTATGATGTGATACGAAAAAAAATTTCCGCTCCGATCTGTTTGTGAAATGTGAAAATAGTAGAGTGAGAATGACTGAGAACTATAACCAATTTTGAGTCACTAACAAAATAAGAAGATAAATAATTAGCAAGGCAACCGGGTCTTTTTGGGGATAGAGGGACTTGAACCCTCACGATTTCTAAAGTCGACGGATTTTCCTCTTACTATAAATTTCATTGTTGTCGATATTGACATGTAAAATGGGACTCTATCTTTATTCTTATCCGATTAAAAAATTTTTAAAAATAAAAAGATTTAGCGGACGGAGTCGTCATTAATCATTTTTAATTATTTGGCGATAGTATTTCAGTTAAGTATACATATGTATATATGTTTATCTTTCATCCTTTCGGAAGTTTCGATGGAAGGATTCCTTTACTAGGAACACAATGCAGCCAACTCCATTTGTTAGAACAGCTTCCATTGAGTCTCTGCACCTATCCCTTATTTATTCTCGCTTTCTGAAACCTTTGTTTGTTTTCATAAAACGGGATTTGGCTCAGGATTGCCCATTTTTAATTCCAGGGTTTCTCTGAATTTGAAAGTTATCACTTGGTAGGTTTCCATACCAAGGCTCAATCCAATTAAGTCCGTAGCGTCTACCAATTTCGCCATATCCCCCTTTGTGTGATGTGATTAGTATCACACACATCATGATGCCGTTTACCCCTTTTTGTTCATTT